TACATTAATTATATTCATAAAATTTTTTATAAAATAATAAAAATCTCAAAATATTGAATTCTATTTTTTTCTTATTTCTTATTATTTTTTTCTTATTTCTTATTATTTTTTTCTTATTTCTTATTAATTTAATAAAAAAATAAAGTAAAAGCGGGTAGCGGGAATCGAACCCGCATCGTTAGCTTGGAAGGCTAGGGGTTATAGTCGACGTTGATTCATCATTTTTAACGTCTCTAATTCAAAACTGAACGTGAAACTTTGGTTTCATTCGGCTCCTTTATGGAAGATGTATAAATTCCTATATTAAGACATGAACGAAAAAAAAAATTCCACCCATAACATCTATGTCAGCTTTTCTGTCTGAATGTATTCAGAACAACCCGCTTTCTAGACGATCCCTATAGAAAAGAGGGGGATTATATTATAACAACCTTTCTAGTTACTTCGTTCTCTATTTCTATGTGAGAGAATCCTTAGGAAAAGCATTTTGTTTCTACCGAGCTAAAAAAATTTGTCGATGTCTCTAGTAAACCAAAGTCATTGTTTAATAGCCATTTTGCTTCAATTTCCGTAATACAAATTCCAAATTAAAGATTTAGTTACGATTAGAAAGCCACTTTCTATCTTTATCCATGGATCCTTTACTCATACTTATTCAATTAGAAGTATTGATCTAATAAAAAAAAAAAATTATGTTTCGTAATCTCATAATCCAATTTTTCAATTTTTAATTGATTCTTGGATACAAATCACGAGAATGTATATTCTTCCTCGAATTTTTCATTGAGAGGTAAAGGATTAAATCCTTTTAAGAAATAAAGTTTTTGGTCGGAATGAAATATTAATCAAACCGAAAGACCCCTTAACTATATAAAGGATTATAGAACGAATCACACTTTTACCACTAAACTATACCCGCTACAATCCGATTATTGTATATAAATGAACCTTTTGTCGAACAAGAAAATGGGTCGTAATAAAAAGTTAAAAGAGTAAAAAGAAAGGATAGGATCATAAAAGAATCATGAAAATTAGAGCGTTTACGTGTTGTATCAGAGAACCCAATGAGATTCGGAAAAGAGAATTCATTAAATTTCAATAACTAAAACTAAATAACAAGTGTTTTTTTGCCGGAGGTTTTTGACCTAGACGTCTCGACAAAACTACTTAAGCCATAACATACATGAAAATGTATTGTGCAAGAATCCACAGCTCCCTTTTTGTTATTTATTTACTTTACTAAAATAAAAGGAATAAAGAAAATAAAGAATAAATATAAAAAATTAAGAATTAAGATAAGAAACGACACTTTGATTCGATATCATTTGATTCTATATCATAGAAATCAAAAGAGTTTTTATGTTTCCAATCGTAATAACAAGCAAGTATTTTAGTTTTCAAATAAAAAAAAATTATTTATGATTCGTTGGAACAATAAATGGCGGGCCCGGCCTGGTCAGTACTTAGCCGGGCCGTGGAACTAAAAAGCACTCTCGGATGAAAAAAAAATATTATGAAGGGCTCTTTCAATCCTTATTTTTTATAATGTAACATAGTATTATCCTTTTTCAATTGGGAGGAGAGATGGCTGAGTGGACTAAAGCGTCGGATTGCTAATCCGTTGTACGAGTTTTTCGTACCGAGGGTTCGAATCCCTCTCTTTCCGTTTTTGTTGATGACTTGGTATTTTCTTTCGAATTTTTCGCGAGCTCTTTTTATTTTTAATAGTTAAAAATGTGTAATAGATAAAATCCTACTAAGAACATTTTAAAATCAATCAAGGAAAACAAAAACCTTATCTTTTATTCTTCACGTCCAGGATTACGTCCTGGATCATTAGACAGGAATCCGAAAATAAAGAGAGAAACAAAGAATATCACTACCGTGTAAACAAATAGTTTGAGAGTAAGCATTACATAATCTCCAAGATTTTTTTTAGTAAAAAAGAGAATAGATTCTCCGTTTTTATACCGCATACCCTACTATTTTTATTTTTTATTTTGACACCAAGAAATAAAGTGGGGTGATCCAGATTTTTCGCGGTTGTACAAGAATTTCAATATTTGAATTGAGGGTGTAAGACTTATCTGATCTTATCAATTCTTTTCTTTGAATTTTTTTTTTTTTCAATAAATCATGAATTTGTCTAGACATTATTAAATTAAAGATATCATCGAAAACTTACAGCAGCTTGCCAAACAAAGGCTAAGAGAAAAAAAAACAGGGGTATTACTGGCATAAAATCTACGATTGGATTTAAAAAAGCGTAGGCCTCGGGCAATTTGGCGACGAAAAAACTACTTGAATAAAGAGCAGAATTAAGACAGATACAGATCAAACTAAATATATTAAGCATAACAAACATTTTGTTCTTGAGGATAATTGTATTTTATTTATTTTGATTGAGTTATTAATAAATTGAGTTTTTTATTATTTTATTATTATAAATATGTTATTATTCATAGAAAAGAAAAATGAATAAAAAGAAAATAAGATAGACCAAAAAACTTTCTTTGATTTGAACTCACCCAATCAAAAATCCTTCAATTCTCAAATCAAAAGAGAATAGAATAGAATAAACCATACTTTCATACAATATCTTAATTGAATTATATGTAATGATCAATAAATTCTGTTTAATTCTACGTCTACATGTATAAAAATTCTAGTAATCTATTTTATAGATAATAGATATTTAGACTTGAGTTGACGAACAACCAGTACCAATATTAGTGTTTATTAGTGTCGACTAGAAATGGGGCGTGGCCAAGTGGTAAGGCAACGGGTTTTGGTCCCGCTATTCGGAGGTTCGAATCCTTCCGTCCCAGAACATACCTGACCCACGATCATTTTATTAATCTATAATAAAAAATAAAATATATATCTATTAAAATATATATCTATATCATAATCTATATCATAATAAAATATATCAAAATAAAGATTATCTTTTCGACCAGTCTTCCGTTTAAGAGTATAATATTGTTATAGAATGTGATTCTTATTTCTTTTTTTTTTTTTTTATTATTAATCATATCTTTTTCACAAATTTAATCGAGTTCAAATAACACGCATATGAAACGAAATTTTGATTTGTTAAATATTACTGATTTTACAATATGAAATACGAAAAAATAACAACCTAAATCTTCAATCTTTCCTTACATCAGTCTTTTTTTTTTTATTAATCATTGATGGTTTAATCCAATATGGATTTATCTTTCTCTTAATGATGATAAAAAGCGAATGGTACTTACTGTAAAACCTTATGCAAATAATGATATAGGGTAGGAAACTATTCAATCAATTAAATCTTTTTAATGATTTCTTATGAGTTCTTGGTACTCTAAGAAGTGTGAAATTGTTGAATTTATCCTATCACGTTACTTGAAGATAGAGATTCAAAATAACTTGTTTATTCGTGTTTATTTATTCATGTTATGTTAGTTATAATTAAAAAAAAATTATAAACAATGGGGTTAAATTAATTGAATTCTTGTTGAGACTTCGTCATACATTATCCATTCTTCATATAGAAGAAAAAAGTATAGATTATTATGTACCGACCGAACCGATGATTATTCACGATTCCATAATTGAATCAATTACATACTGGTTCCAAACTGAAGGAATGTTATGGTAAAACTTCGTTTAAAACGATGTGGCAGAAAGCAACGTGCGACTTGAAGGACATGATCAGCTGTGGATTCTTACATCCACCACTTTTTTATATTATATAGGAACGAAAGTGCTCTTGGCTCGACATCATTTGTTCTGTTCCACTGGAACCCTCATTTTTGAGAGTGTTGCCATGTAAATAGTACACGATGGAGCTCGAGTAGAACGTATTGATTAATTTCTCAAGGGCAAGAATCTAAGGTTAGTATCGATCAATAAATTGGAACAACTTCGTAAGTATATTTTAGATATATAAATCTAAAGGATCCAATTCGATAAAATTTAAAAGTTAATTTTGTTGGAATTGGTAAAACTCTTTTGATCAAATCAAAAGTAAAGTGTATTACGTAGGAATCAACCATTCATACGATTCTTTGATAGAAAGAAATCACAAAAAATGGTATGTTGCTGCCGTTTTGAAACGATTTAAAGATCACCGAAGTAATGTCTAAACCCAATGATTCAAGGCAAAGATAAAGATCCTGGAACAAGGAAATACCGTTTTCAATTGTCTCAACAACCAGATCATATTTAAGAATCAAAATAGATTCTAAAGGAGACAGACAAAAAGGGTTAGAGACCACTCAATAAATTTAATACCTAAAAGGTTTCTTTTGAGTTATTTGAGAGTTATTCAACTTGAGTTATGAGGATACAAATAATTTTTTTTTTTGGGGGGGGGGGGAAGACTAAGAAAAAGTATTTAAACTAAAATCAATAATATAATGAATTTGATGATTTTATGGATCTATATCTATTTGTTATTATGATTCTATACATAGACATAATTTCGAATTTTCTCGAGCCGTACGAGGAGAAAACTTCTTATACGTTTCTAGGGGGGGGGGAGTATTGTTCATCTATCCCAATGAGCCATTTATCGAATCGTTGCAATTGATGTTCGATCCCGACGAGAGGGAAGAGATCTTCGTAAAGTGGGTTTTTATGACCCGATAAAGAATCAAATCTATTTAAATGTTCCTGCTATTCTATATTTCCTTGAAAAAGGTGCTCAACCTACAGGAACTGTTCATGATATTTCAAAAAGGGCGGGGGTTTTTACGGAACTTCGCCCTAATCAACAAATAAAATTCAATTAATGAAATAAAAAAAATGTGGATGATTTGTATATAGCCTTGTATAACCTTTTTGTTTCTTTGCTATTTCCTCTTTTGTTCTATTTATATCATACTAAATTTATTATTGTTACTATAAAATATAAAAGAGTGTCTTTTATAACGACAAAAATCTATTTATATTTTATTGATATAAATTTTATTGATATATATAAAATAGATAGAAAAAGATTAAGTGAATAAATA